AAATAATTTAAATTCAATTTCTTGATCTTCAATTTTTGGAAATTTATGAAATTCTTCCGTCAAGCCCTGATTAATGAATCTACAAAATCCCTCAAATTGAATCTGACTAAATCCAGGTATTGTGGACATTCCCTCATTTCCATTCCGGAGCATCTTAATCTTAAGTTTCCTGTTTATCGAAAAATCCCATTATTGACTCACTATTCATCGAACCATACGGATCGATCTAGCAATGATGGAATGTACATTCTGTTTACTGAATCACATGAAATTTCAGGCAACTCCATATATGTAATGTATTTCATACGTATGAAAATATGTAATGTATTTCATACGTATGAACGGAAACAAGACGGAGGAATGAAGAGCATTTTCGACGCAAGTTCGAATTTGCGACAAGTACAAATGGAAATGAATTGATAAAACATTCCTGGAAAAAAAATTCTATCACTTCCACTTATGGAGTCTTGTATAGAATATAAAAATTGATACATACCTATTATTATGATATTACGATCAGATTGGGTACCAAAAAATAAATGGATTCAAGATTAAATCTGCTCTTTATGAATGAGATAAAAACAGAATAATCAGGAGCAGTATAGAATTTCCTTTTTTTAGCACACTTGAATGTTCAAAAAAGAATTCGCGGATTCTTTTTGGTAGTAGAATTTATAGATAGAATACGATTGAATTGCGTAATAGTAATAGGAGTAGTATTTAATTAGGAGTAGTATTTATTAAGTACATGCCGATATACCTATCCGCATATCGCATCTTTTATCGTAATTTTACTTGTGGCAACAGAAGTCAGGTCGCACTATATCATAATTCCTATTTTCTATTCAAAATATTCAATGAAAAATTTAAATAATTCTCTATAGGGATATGTACATAAGAGAAAGACCCAATTCGGTATCTGTGTAACAATTTCTGTTCTGGGGTTTACATATACACATATATTTTGTTATAATTGAAATTGAAAAGGATTGATTATTGAAAATAATTGATACTGATTAGTCATAAATCAATTTTATTTTCTTATACCATTAAAGAAATACAATTTGAGATACAAATTTAAGAACCGTTCACTAATTCTAAAGTAAAAATAGTTAATGGTTCAAATTTGCCCTGAATTTTTAGGTCTGTGACCGGAAATCTATTTTTTCTCTTTTCAATAGAAGGAGAAGGGAAGTTTTTAAGCAGTGTGTCTTTTGAGATACAATCAATCGAAGAGAATAATCTAAACTGGATCCAATAAAAAATAGGGATTAATTTTTGAAAAGGGATAAGTACAATGGGATTCAAGATCCAAAAAAAATTAGTAATAGAATATGGATGGATAAAAATATTATCCATTTTTTTTGGATCAGATTTGGCGGCATGGCCAAGTGGTAAGGCGGGGGACTGCAAATCCTTTATCCCCAGTTCAAATCCGGGTGTCGCCTGATCAACAAAAGACTTGAAATTTCTTATTCTGCTGATCTAACTCGACAAATTCTTGCCCCGCAAGAAGAAGAGGCAAACGACTAGGCCTGTCGATACTTTATTTTTAGAATCCAGAATTCTATACAAAAAACTGTAAATTTTTTTCTCAAAATCTGGGTTCTGGGTACCGGTACAAACCGGTACCAATAGGTATGAAGTAACCCTTACTTATTAATGTTAATGATTGATTCGGACATTTATTTGATTTATGATATCAATTGAATCAAATAAATAGTGAGAGTCAATTCTGGGATTCAGAACTACGAAAGTAAGAGGTCGGAAATCTTAGTATCCAAAGGTTCCTAAAGGACACTCCATTTTTGCTCCTAGGATTGAAGAAGAGATTACACGAAAGACTATCAAGACTTCCTAATTATCTTACACTACCTATACTAAATACTAAAATAGTGTCTACTGACTCTGTCTGGAATTAGATTGAATAGAATAGGCTGATGGGAAATCAATTTAGAAGTTGTGGAAAGGACTGAAGATACTTTGTATCCAGACTCACGAGAGGCTTTGAGTACTCAAACATTCAATCAACATGGTTGGGCGGCTCTTTTTTATAGAGTAAAAAGAAAAGTTGAAAAAAAAAAATTCTTTGCCCGTGTAGGGGATTACAAAAAAGAGAATGTATGTAATAATGGTGGTGGTGTCTTACCATTCCATTCTTTCACAGAAAGAAAGACGTAAGCCTTAGATCAAATAAAATAGAGGTATCTGATAGATGGTTATCTATCTTGATAGTATATTTTGACGTCTTTTGCTTATGAAAGAAAGGTAACAAACAATAGGTCTTACTATTTCTACATGTTCCATTAGAAGCATTCCTTTGCTATTTCCAAATAAAAGGTGTGTGTATCCTATTTGTGCTTAATGCTTTCCGATTCTACCAGAAATTTTATAATATAGGAACTTGTTACGAGTAGATTCATTGGATTAGTTTATCAATAGCCTTAAGTCAGAATCCTATTTTCTTTTGACTCTGTACCATTGATTCCACTATGATTAT